TATTGAGTTCTATTCTATTAGAATAGAAATATTTTGAATGTTTCAAATTGTTAAATGTAATTTAATATTGTTTAATGTATTTATATATATATAATATGTTATCATATGTCTTTTTTTATTCCTTACTTGACAACAGTAAGAAATTAAGTAATAAACTGAGAAAAAGAAAAAAAAAGAATAATCAATGGAAAAAAGAAGAAATGTCCCGGCCAGTACTTAAGCAGATCAGGCCGGGAAAATAAACCTTTCATATAAAATCAAAGAACTAAGATATTCTTTCTATTGAGGAGATCCGTTTTGAGTCATTATCTATATTGAATTCCTGATCAATTGCTTTTTTCTATTTTTTTCTTATTTTTCTTAGTTTAAATTTTAATAGCTATTTAAAAAATTTCTATTATTTATTAGAATATTTTAGAATATTTCGAATTTCTATTTTAATAATATAATAAAATAATATTTTTTTTTATTAAAATAGAATAATATAATAAAATAAATAATAATAATTTGGAAAAGTTAAATAAGATTAAATAAAAAAAAAATCAAATGAAAAAAGAAAATAAAGAGAAGAAGGTGGATTTTTATCAATCTTTATTTCACGTGTTACATCACATAACAAATTTTCAATTTGGAATTAGGAGAGATGGCTGAGTGGACTAAAGCGGCGGATTGCTAATCCGTTGTACGAATTATTTGTACCGAGGGTTCGAATCCCTCTCTTTCCGCTTTCTCTGATCACTTGGTATTTTCGAATTCGAAAAGATTCTCATCCCTTGATTTTATCATAGTTAAATGTATGAAACAAATAAGATTATTAAGAATTAATTTCGAAAAAAGCAAAAAAAACTAGAAATTTTTTATTCCTCACGTCCAGGATTGCGTCCTGGATCATTAGATAAGAATCCAAAGATAAAAAGGGAAACAAAGAATATCACTACTGTGTAAACAAAGAGTTTGAGAGTAAGCATTACACAATCTCCAAGATCATTTTTTTTTTGAAAAAGGGGAATAGATTGCCTATTTTTTACCACATATATCATTTTTTTTTTTGTTTTGACACCCCAAAAAATGAAAAATAAGACGAATTTATTTGTAATAAGATTTTGATTCATTCGTTACCCGAAATTTCTTGTCATATCAATAATTAGGTATTGTGGAGTACCTAATAGTCCATACTCACCGGAAGGTGAGAACGGGGAAAAGGCTGATCCAAATTCATCGCTGCGGTTATTCATTCAATATACAAGAATTTCTATTTTTGAATCGAGGGTTCGAAATGTAAGACTTATCTGATCTTATCAATTTTTAGAATTTTTTTATCGAATACATCATCAATTTAGCAGAGTATTAAAGATTTCATCGAAAACTTACAGTGGCTTGCCAAACAAAGGCTAAGAGAAAAAAGAGTACAGGTATGACAGGCATAACATCTATGATTGGATTGAAAATGGCATAAGCTTCGGGCAATTTGGCGAAGAAAAAACTACTCGAATAAAGGACAGAATTAAGACAGATACCAATTAAACTAAAGATATTAAGCATAACAAGCATTTCGTTCTTGTGGATTAGATAATTTTGAGTTATTTTTATAAGGAAAAATGAAAAAGGCAGATCAAGAAATCCTTCTTTTTCTTCGGTTCGGACTTTCCCAAATAAAAAATCCCTCCCCCCATTATCATTCTAAAATGAGAATATAAGGAATTCAACTTTCATACAATATCTTAATTGAATTCTATGTAATGATCAATGAATTTTTTTGATTCTATATCTACATGTCTTGAATCCTAGCAACAAAATATCCCATATGTTTTTGTGTATTTGGGTTGGGATTGACGAATAACCAATACCAATATTAGTGTTGATTAATTTCGAATAGAAATCAAAATGGGGCGTGGCCAAGCGGTAAGGCAGCGGGTTTTGGTCCCGTTATTCGGAGGTTCGAATCCTTCCGTCCCAGATCGTTTTTCATGAAACGAAAGATGGGATCACACTGCATTCCACATGAAACAATAATTTGTTAAAGGGAAAAATCTTTTCTTATTAATTTTCAGAATGGTTCTAAGAATCATATCTGAGAATTCGTTTGGTTTCTCACAAACGGAATCAAGTGTCAAATGTGGGTAAAATTGAATATCTTTATTTTCATTCAATTCATATGATAGAATATGGGGTTAAATTAAATAAATTTGATCCTTGCTGACCCTTATCCGGATAAATACTTATTTATCCATAGATAGAAATATTATATACCGGTTGAACCAATGACTATTCATGATTTTATATTGAATCAATTCCATACCGCTTTGAAATTTCAATTAGAGGAATGTTATGGTAAAACTTCGTTTGAAACGATGTGGTAGAAAGCAACGTGCGACTTGAAGGACATGGTTGGCTGTGGATTTTTACATCCGCCATCTTCTATAGTAATGAAGATGCTCTTGGCTCGACATAGTTTGTTCTGTTCTGCCCGGAACCTAATTTGTGTTGGGTTATAAGTAAATAGTACATGATGAAGCTCGAGAAGAAAGGATTGATTCATTTTTCAAGGGAAAGAATCTAGGGTTAGTGAAAATCAATAAGTTAGACCAACTCTGTAAGTATATCCTCACTATATATAAATTCTAAATCGAAAGGTTCAAATTCAGAACAAGTTTGAAAAGTCAAATTTTCCGAAATTGGTAAAACTATTTCGATGAAAAGTGTATCACAAGGGAATCAATCATTCGTATTCTATTTATATAGAAAGAAATAACAAAAAAAGGTATGTTGCTGCCATTTTGAAAGGAATAAGGATCCCCGAGGTAATGTCTAAACCCAATGATTTCACAAAGCAAGGATAAAGGATTCCGAAACAAGGAAACACTATTTTCAATTGTCTCAACAATTGGATCAGACTGAGGAATAAAAATGGATTCGAAATGAGACAAACAAAAGAGTTTAGAGACGGCTCAATAAATGTCTAAGGATTCTCTTGTCAGAATTACCCAACTTGAGTTATGAGTATGAATGAGATTTCTTCCTTTTTCTGTAAGGAAGAAGAAAAAAGTACTCAATTCAAATTATAGTAAAATTCATGATTTTATGGATCCACTTGCTATTATATACAGAAATTGGAATCATTTTTCTCGAGCCGTATGAGGAAAAAACCTCCTATACGTTTCTAGGGGGGGCATTGTTTATTTACATCTATCCCAATGAGCCATCTATCGAATCGTTGCAATTGATGTTCGATTCCGAAGAGAAGGAAGAGATCTTCGAAAAGTAGGTTTTTACAATCCGATAAAGAATCAAACTTATTTAAATATTCCTGCTATTCTATATTTCCTTGAAAAAGGTGCTCAACCTACAGGAACTGTTTATGATATTTTAAAGAAGGCAGAATTCTTTAAAGAAAGAACTTTGAGTTAATTAAAGGAAAAAACAAAATTATTAAATAAATAAAATAAAGTAGGGAAGGGTAACTAGTATCTATCCTTGTGTAATTATTTCTATTTACACACCATTTTCCTTTTTCTTGCTTTATTCATATTTTGGTGGGGGAATTTAATTTAACAACAAACAAGGGGTTAAGCTTGCTTATCGTACTTTTATTGATTGAATAAACCGGGGATTTTTTATTTATCTTTTCCTTAATTTTTTCCATTCCAATTTCTTATTTATGTTGTGCCAATCCAACACAAGTCTTTATTTTATTTACTTGATTTACTTTCTCAACATTGCTTTTATATTGACAATGGTGTATCGAACAAATATAATTCGATCATAGATAAATAGGGCTGTTTATCCCCACCCCATATTGATTTTTTTGTTTCCTTCACTCAAATGATGGGTTTGCCTTGCTGCATTTACTCTCATACAGGATGTATTTTCTTAGGGAAAATCAAAAAAGAATTTGATAAAAAATGGGTGGTCTGCCATAATTTTTACATTTCGATTAGGAATATTTTTAATCCGATCTGCTAACTTTGGTATTTTGTGTTTCTAATTGATCAGAAAATCTTTCTTTTCGATGTGTTGCTAGTTCAATGTTTTGATAGGGTCGTGCAGTGCAATTCAATTGATTTTTATATTTTGATCGTATCTACATATCCTATTTATCCGGGTTGCTAACTCAACGGTAGAGTACTCGGCTTTTAAGTGCGACTATGATCTTTTACACATTTGGATGAAGCAACAAATTCGTCCAGACTATTGGTATAGTCTATAGGACCACGACTGATCCTCAAGGGTAATGAATGGAAAAAACAGCATGTCGTAATAAAATAGAAAATCTAATAAAATAATAAATTGATTTTATTAATTTATTTAATTTGAAATGAAAGTCAAAGTTAAAGTAGAACTTTGAGTTTATCCTTACCGGATCATTACAGTTCCAAAAGATTGTTTTGATTTTTGGAAGGGGACAAAAGAAATTCACATTTACAGTTGGGTCTAGTGAATAAATGGATAGAGCTCTATGGCTCCAATTCTGGTAAAATAAAAAGCAACGAGCTTATGTTCTTAATTGGAATGATTACCCGATCTAATTAGACGTTAAAAATGAATTAGTGCCTAATGCGGGAAAGAGTGGGTTCTCCTGTGAGTGAACCATTGATTTTTTCTTTTTTTTTTTTCAGAATCCTAATTATTCTTTATTATGGATTGTAGACGGATGTGTAGAAGAAACAGTATATTGATAAAGAGAATTTATTCCAAAGTCAAAAGAGCGATTGGGTTGCAAAAATAAAGGATTTTTTCTCCTGTTGTAATTATAACGAACATAAACCAATTGGATAGAAAAGGAAGGTAAAAAGATCTGTTGATTGGACTCCCTCTTTCTTTTCCGGGGTATATATTTTTTTCTTACTATACTATATACATAATACAATACATAATACCCTGTTCTGACCATATTGCACTATGTATATATCATTTGATAAACCAAGAAAAACCTCCTGCCTCTGGCTCAAGTAGAAATGTAAATGGAAGAATTACAAGGATATTTAGAAAAAGATAGATCT